GACTTGCCAAGACTCAAGTTTTTAACGAACCTCTGAAAGATAGATATTTTCTTTATGATTAGTCCTTTTCTATCTATCATCCATCTATTTTTTTGAGTTATTCACTAGAGCAATTATGATATTGAAGTCGATCCGAGGCAAGTGTTCGGATCTATTATGACATAAGCATTAGGTGCCCAATGGACTATTTATATATATTCGAAAATACCTTCTCGGTATTACGAATAATCTCTTTTTTCCTCAACCTAGTGTTCAATGTTAAACATGCTGCCAGTTCTCATACTGGATAGAACAGGATCGAACCTACCTAGTTTATTTATATCTGAGGGTATCAAAATCTATCTATATAGATCTACTTTCGATTTCCAGGATTTCTTTTTCAAATCCTTCGACTTCTTTTTGTAATTCGTCGATTTTTCCCTCCTTCTTTATCTAGTTAATAAGACATTCTTCATTAATAGAATGTATTTTTATCATACTCTTTTTGATTTGCAGGATTTTTTTTTCGAATCCTTGGATTTCTTCTTTCCAAATCCGGATTTGGTTTATGTATCCATTCATTGATTCCCCGAAAATCTTCCTATTGCGTATTGGCACTTATCGCGTATAGAATAGATCTACGAACAGAGTTAGAGTTGTTCTGTTATTCTCAATGGAATGAAATCAATATTCACCCTTTCTGATACAGAATCTACTCCTTGGATTTCTTCTGTAGAGATTATGATTATACCTTTTTCTTTTTGAGATTATGAGGATACCTCTCTATGTGAAGCATCCATGGCTGAATGGTTAAAGCGCCCAACTCATAATTGGCAAACTCGTAGGTTCGATTCCTGCTGGATGCACCCTAATGGAAAGGGAACGTTCAATAAGTCTATCGGAAATGGTTAAAGCGCCCAACTCATAATTGGCAAACTCGTAGGTTCAATTCCTGCTGGATGCACCCTAATGGGAAGGGAACGTTCAATAAGTCTATTGGAATTGGCTCTGTATCAATGGAATCTCATCATCCATACATAAGGCGAATTGGTATAGTATATTCATACCATAACATAGGAACAGTAAGAACTAGAATTCTGATCGATACTGAACTCATAAGGAAGAAAATGGATTTATGGATGGAATCCAATATGCAGAAGAATCAATATACTTCGAATATCCAATCAGGATCCACTAAGCCAGAAATCCAGTATTGGGTCGAACTCTTCTTTGGTGTTAAGGTATTAGCTATGAATAGTCATCGACTATGGGACATACAATGCATTACAGATGTATGATCATTACGCTTCCACCGGGTTATTCTATTCTACTTCTTCTAGAGATTCTAGAGAAAAAAACTTCAAAAAAAAAAAGGAGGGCGAAAATGACAGATGCTCAAATGTGGTTTCTGGCACTAATGGTGGGGTTTTTGCTACTTACTGGGTTAGAAGTGTTCGAGGATGCTTTGAAACGACTTATGGGTCTGGGTGTTTCGTTCAAGTTCCTATGGTATCATAAAATCTTGACTATCCCTCTTTATTTTATGGTTTTGGCTTTCGTGTCATGGCTATGGTATTTTCTTTTTTTTCTATAGGAAGAAAATGGATTTATGGATGGAATCCAATATGCAGAAGAATCAATATACTTCGAATATCCAATCAGGATCCACTAAGCCAGAAATCCAGTATTGGGTCGAACTCTTCTTTGGTGTTAAGGTATTAGCTATGAATAGTCATCGACTATGGGACATACAATGCATTACAGATGTATGATCATTACGCTTCCACCGGGTTATTCTATTCTACCTCTTCTAGAGATTCTAGAGAAAAAAACTTCAAGAAAAATACTTCATAATACGGCAATACATTTATATAAAACTTCTAGCTCAAGTACACGCAATGGAGCTGTAGACAATCAAGTGAAACCCAATCCACGAAATAATTTGATCTATGGACAGCATCACTGTAGTAAGGGTCGTAATGCCAGAGGAATCATTACCGTAAGGCATAGAGGGGGAGGTCATAAGCGTCTATACCGTCAAATTGATTTTCGACGGAATCAAAAAGACATATCTGGTAGAATCGTAACCATAGAATATGACCCTAATCGAAATACATACATTTGTCTTATACATTATGGGGATGGTGAGAAGAGATATATTTTACATCCCAGAGGGGCTATAATTGGAGATACCATTGTTTCTGGTACAGAAATTCCTATATCAATGGGAAATGCCCTACCTTTGAGTGCGGTTTGAACTATTGATTTACGTAATTGGAAGTAACCAATTAGGTTTACGACGAAACCTAGAAATCGATCACTGATCCAATTGGGGTACCTCTATGGGATAGACCTCAACAGAAAACTGTTGAGTAACGGCAGCAAGTGATTGAGTTCATTAGTTTCTCATAGAAAATTATTGACTCTAGAGATATCCGTAATATGGAGAAGATTGTTTGAAGCACGCACAGAACCGGAAGCGCCCCTTGCGAGGAGGACGGGTTATTCCCATTTCATTTGATGGTCAGAGGCGAATTGAAAGTGAAGCAGTGCTAATAAAGATCCCCCGGGGGAAAGATAGGGATGTCTCCTACGTTACCCATAATATGTGAAAGTATCGACGTAATTTCATAGAGTCATTCGGTCTGAATGCTACATGAAGAACATAAGCCAGATGACGGAACGGAGAGACCTAGGATGTAGAAGATAATAATATGAGTGATTCGGAAGATTTGGATTCCACTCATGTGATACTTCATTATATTATAATCCATTTTTTGGATATATCATCATATACATCTAGAAAGCCGTATGCTTTGGAAGAAGCTTGTACAGTTTGGGAAGGGGTTTTGATTGATAAAAAAGAAGAATCTACTTCAACCGATATACCCTTAGGCACAGCCATACATAATATAGAATTCACACATGGAAAGGGTGGACAATTAGCTAGAGCAGCAGGTGCTGTAGCGAAACTGATTGCAAAAGAGGGTAAATCGGCCACATTAAGATTACCATCTGGGGAGATCCGTTTGATATCCCAAAACTGCTTAGCAACAGTCGGACAAGTGGGTAATGTTGGAGTGAACCTAAAAAGTTTGGGTAGAGCTGGATCGAGGTGTTGGCTAGGTAAACGTCCTGTAGTAAGAGGACTAGCTATGAACCCTGTGGACCATCCCCACGGGGGCGGTGAAGGGAGAGCCTCAATTGGTATAAAAAAACCCAAAACTCCTTGGGGTTATCCTGCGCTTGGAAGAAGAACTAGGAAAAGGAAAAAATATAGTGATAGTTTGATTCTTCATCGCCGTAAATAGGAATATTCCAAATCGAATTTTGCGAATTCGAGAGATGAAATAATGTGATGGGCGAACGACGGGAATTGAACCCGCGGATGGTGGATTCACAATCCGCTGCCTTGGTCCACTTGGCTACGTCCGCCCCCTATCTAGCTAAAGGATTTTCTCATTTTTGATTCATCATTATTGTATTTATTCTGACCTCCATACTTAGATCAAGATATTGGACATAGAATGCCAATCTTGAACTAAAGATGTTAAAAAAAAAAAGGAGTAATCTATCTGTGATACATCAAGAAATAATAATTGTAGCAAAAAAAACATTTGTAGCTAAGGATTTATCGGAAAAAATGCAAAAAATGAAAAAGGGGAAAGAAATAATAGTCACTTGGTCTCGGGCATCTACCATTATCCCCCGAATGGTTGGCCATACCTTCGGTATTCATAATGGAAAGGAACATCTCCCTATTTATATAACAGATTCTATGATAGGTCACAAATTGGGAGAATTCGCGCCTACTCGGACTTTCGCGAGAGATGTAAGAAGTAAAAATACAGATAATAAATCTGTAATGAAGAAGAAGAAGAAAAAAAAATAGGAGGTATTAAAATGAGAATTTTGATATTCATATTCATTAAAAGAGTAATTCTAGTTTTTTGCCTACTTATTGGGTTAAAAGTGTTCGAGGATGCTTTGAAACGACTTATGGGTCTGTTCAATTTCCTATGGTATCATGGAATCTTGACTATCCCTCTGTATTTTCTCCTTTTGGCTTTCGTGTTTTACCCGAAAGCCACGGTTCAATTTGTTATTTCTATATTATCACAAATCAAAATATGGTGGAGAAAGTGAAGGAAGCTATTCAGGAAAAGCTCAGGAACATTGAAGAAATACTGATCATTTCATTCATTCCAAAATAGTTATAGTTTTTGATTAGAATCTGAAAATAAAAATCGATGAAAAAAATTGCGTCCAATCTGTCCTATCCATTAGACAATGGGCGCTTTTCATGGCTATGCTATTTTCTTTTTTTTCTTATAAAAATAGGAAAGTTGGCCATACAATCGTTACATCTAATATAACCAAAGGTGAAGGAAATAGAAATCTTATAAAGGTGAAGGAAATAGAAATCTTATCAAAATATGAAAAAGGTAGAATTCGAATGAAAATCGAAAATATCATTATTGGACTCATATTCATTTTCTTACTACTTACTGGATTAGAAGTGTTCGAGGATGGTTTGAAAGGACTTATAGGTCTGGGTGTTTCGTTCAAATTTAAGTGGTATCACAAATTTTTGACTATCCCTCTATATTTTCTCCTTTTGGCTTTCGCATTTTACCCGAAAGCCACGGTTCAATTTGTGATTGAGATATTATCAAAACTCATCATACATTAGTAAAGCCGAAGTAAATAGGAGTACTATTGTGAAAAAATGAAGACCTCGTGCTAAAGGACATAGTTATCCTATAAAAAGAACCATGTGTCATCTAACAATTGTATTCAAGGAAATAGAAATCTTATAAAGGTGAAGGAAATAGAAATCTTATAAAGGTGAAGGAAATAGAAATCTTATCAAAATATGAAAAAGGTAGAGGATAACCTTATGAGAAATAATTCAAATTTAGGGAAAGAAGTCAAAGTTTTAGCTCAACATATAGGTCTGTCTGTTTCCAAGGCGCGAAGAGTAATTGATCAAATTCGCGGGCGTTCCTATAAGGAAACACTTATGATACTGCATTTAATGCCCTATCAAGCATCTTATCCTATCCTCAAATTAGTTTCTTCTGCAGCAGCAAATGCTAATCATAATATGGGTTTGAAGGAAGTTGATTCATACATTAGTAAAGCCGAAGTAAATAGGAGTACTATTGTGAAAAAATTAAGACCTCGTGCTAAAGGACATAGTTATCCTATAAAAAGAACCATGTGTCATCTAACAATTGTATTGAAGGAAAAAAAATCCAAATCATTGTTAGACCTTCGATTCCTCTAAAATGACATCCAAATATGGATAAAAAAATAATAAAATAAAAAATTATGGGACAAAAAACAAATCCACTTGGTTTCAGACTTGGTATAACCCAACGGCATCATTCTGTTTGGTTCGAAGAACCAAAAAACTATTCTGCGAGTCTACAAGAAGACCAAAAAATACGAAATTTTTTAAAGAAATATGTAGAAGATACTATCTACAACTATGGAAAAAAAAAAAAAAAGAGAGAAAGAAATCAAAAGAGAGAAAGATATCAAAAGAGAGAAATAAATCAAAAGAGTGTTAGACCTCCCGCAAATTATGAAGGACTTATACGTATAATAATTCAAAAAAAAATAGTTCACACAAAAAGAACATTTATTCATATTAAAAATAGTAAAGGAATTTCAAAAAAATTTAAAATACAAAAAGCAATTATACGAGTTATAATCTGTAGTTCATTTATACCGATAAACAAGACAAATTGGAAAAGAGATGTAAGAAAACAAGAATTTTATTATAATTATCCAAAAACAATTTTTATTCAAATCCTAAAAAGCCTAAAACCTTATAGCCAACCTAACCTTATTGCAGAATTGATAGCTTTCAAATTAAAAGAAAGAATTCCATTTCGAAAGATAATGCAAGAAACTATTGATTCAGCTAGAGAACAAGGGGATACGAAGGGAATGAAAATAAGAATTGCGGGCTGTATTGAAGGAAGAGAGAAAGCACTTAGAGTGTACAAAAGAGAGGGTCGACTTCCCCTACAAAGAATTCGTGCTCAAATTGATTACTGTTCTCATACAATTCAAACTATCCATGGAGTATTAGGCCTAAAAATTTGGGTATTTAAAAAAGGCAAAATAGATTACTGAACTTAATATTTCTATTTTGTAACAATTATAAAAGAAAAAATAAAAAACTCTTTGATTCTTTTACCTTCAATAAAGATTAGCAATTCCAATTAGTTCAAATTCAATCAAAATGGAATTGATTCTTTTATTTAGTATAATTGCTATGCTTAGTGTGTGATTCGTTACTTTTTTATTTAAAGTTTCACTAAAAAATGAACTGATACTTAGCTAAAAACTTAGTGAATAATTAGATAAAATAAACTCATAACCAACCAACTTATTCTTTCATATTGTCGAAATCCCAAGAAACAGTCACTATATGAATGAGCAAATTAATCATCTAGTTGTAGCAACTAAAATTTTTCTGTTTTTATTATCTGATTGTGAATTGTGAAGTAAAAATAAATGGGATATAGATAAAAGGAAGGATGATAGAAAGAAAGAACAAAATAACAACGATATATAATTCCAATATGTATGGTCTATGAATCACATAATAAAAAAACAATGTGACAAAGCATCAATAATAAAAATTTCATTAGGAATTCAATATTCAAATTGATTCATTTTTATATTCTAAAGTAAAGATAATATTCACTTAAAGAATACAAAAAGCATAAAAAAAAAAAACAAAGAGTCTTGGGTTAATAAAACTAAGGAAATTAACTTAACAATCAATTTTATTGGAAGCTCCATTGCAGAGTTCAGACCTAACCATGAATAGAGAAATTATGGGAACGACAGAACCTGTGACTGCATAGGATTCTATTAAATAAAAACGAATTCTAATAATTTATTGGGCGGGATGGCGGAATAAACCAACAAAGAAAAAATGGAATTATTTGAAAATATTATAAATCGAACCTACGGACAAATTAAAAATAAAAGAGTAAATATTCGCCCGCGAAATTCCTACTTATGAAATTGCAATATTTTGACATGATTAAATAGGAAGAAAAACAAGGAAGTAAAAGATCCATTATAAATAGAAATAAATGTACATAAACATCTATCCGAATTTATTTTATATAAATCCCTATTGGAACAAATTCAATATAACTAAATCACATTACTTCATTTTATTATCTATTTATAATATATATATATCTTGAATATTCTGCTTGTTTCATTTGAAGCCTTTCATTCGCGAGGAGCTGGATGAGAAGAAACTCTCATGTCCAGTTCTGCAATAGGGATGAGACTTAAAAAAAACCATCAACTATAACCCTAAAAGAACTAGATTTCGTAAACAACATAGAGGGAGAATGAAGGGAGTATCTCAGCGAGGCAACCATATTTCTTTTGGCAGATATGCTCTTCAGGCACTTGAACCTGCTTGGATTACAGCTAGACAAATAGAAGCAGGGCGAAGAGCAATGACACGATATGTGCGTCGTGGTGCAAAAATATGGATACGTATATTCCCCGATAAACCTGTTACAATGAGAACAGCGGAAACACGTATGGGTTCGGGTAAAGGAGACCCAAAATATTGGATATCTGTTGTTAAACCAGGTCGAATACTTTATGAAATGGCCGGAGTATCAGAAACTGTAGCTAGAAGAGCTATCTCAATAGCTGCTCACAAAATGCCCATACGAACTCAATTTATTAAAAAAAAAGATATGAAAAATGAGAAATCAACTGCAAGTTTATTTATTTCTGGATAGAAAATATTTCCTTCTTTTTTATTTTTTCTTTTTGTACTTTTTATCTTTAGGAGACCTTTATGTTAAATAACCCCAATCCAAGTACTTGGGAGTTACTTATCGCGTTAACATTCGCTTATTTCCTAGTCAGTGGATTCTCTTGGTTCGAGCGGATTTTGAAACACCTCCTGGGTCTGGGTGTTTCGTTAAAATTCCGATGGTACCACAAAATATTTACTATCCCTCTTTATTTAATCCTGTATTTAGTACTGGTCTCTTTTCTTTTCGATCCGATAGACACGGTTCTATTTCTGATTGAGATATTATCAAAAATCAAAACATGGGGACTATGGAAAAGGAAAAATTGGATGGAGATATTCTCACAACTCAAAAGAAAAGTTATGAAAATCTAGAGAAAGTAAAATTAGTTGAGGTAAGTACATGGGTTGGTAAAATGCCTACAAAGATATGAAAAATGAGAAATCAACTGCAAGTTTATTTATTTCTGGATAGAAAATATTTCCTTCTTTTTTATTTTTTCTTTTTGTACTGAAAAAACAAATTGTAACATATGATTCAACCTCAAACTCTGTTGAATGTGGCAGATAACAGCGGAGCTCGAAAATTGATGTGTATTCGAATCATAGGAGCTAGTAATCAACGATATGCCCATATTGGTAATGTTATTGTTGCTGTAATCAAAGAAGCAGTTCCTAATATGTCTCTAGAAAGATCAGAAGTTATTAGAGCTGTAATTGTACGTACATCTAAACAACTCAAACGTGAAGACGGCATGATAATAAAATATGATAACAATGCAGCAGTTATCATTGATCAAAAAGGAAATCCAAAAGGATCTCGAGTTTTTGGTGCAATTACTGAAGAATTAAGACAATTTCACTTTACTAAAATTCTTTCAATAGCTCCTGATGTATTATAAAATGAAACTATGATATACTGACTATCTGAAATCAATGAAATTTGTGGATTATTTATGCAGGTATATATCAAAGAAAACATGTTGATTACATAAAAACTAGGAGTAATCTATAATTCGAATTTATCATGAGTAGGGACACTATTTCTGATCTTATAACTTCTATAAGAAATGCTGACACAGCTAAAAAAGAAACTGTTCGAATAGCATCTACAAATATTACTGAAAATATTGTCAAAATACTTCTAAGAGAGGGCTTTATTGAAAACGTTCGAAAACATCAGGAAAATAATAAAAATTTCTTGGTTTTAACTCTACCATATAGAAGGACTCAAAAAGAAATATATAGAACTAGAAAGGAAATATACAGAACTAGAACTACTTTAAAACGTATAAGCCGACCCAATTTACAAATTTATTCTAAATATCAAAAAATTCCTAAGATTTTAGGCGGAATGGGAATTGTAATTCTGTCTACTTCCCGGGGTATAATGACAGATCGGGAAGCTCGAGTAGAAAAAATTGGAGGAGAAATTTTATGTTATATATGGTAATTTTAACAAGTAAAAATATTTTACATAGTTCAGCCCTAAAACTTTTATTAAATAAGATCGAATATGAAGAAAAAAAATAATAAAAAAAACTATAATCAAAACGATTTTGGTAAAGACAACAGAAGAGGAAAGCAAAATAAGCCTCTATATGAAGGAAAGGTTGTAGACCCAATTAAAGATATCTTATTACATGTTAAGTTAGATCATAATAATGAGATTATTTTGGGTTATCTCTCTGGTAATCTGCGTCGTCATCGTATACGCGTAGTGTCGGGGGATAAAGTATTAGTCGAAATCATTGATCCTAGTTCCAAAAAAGGAAGGATTGTTTCTAGGCTTCCCCGAAGACCAATCCCCAGTTCACAGACTAGTATGGAACAAATAAAGGATGATGAACAAGTCAAGGAGCCTTCTGAATCATCTGAAGATACGGAAACTATAAATACAATAAGTAGTAATTCCATTCAACCATCAGATCAAGAAGAAGAAAAACAAAAAAGGGATACCAAAGATAAAAATTCGAATCAAGATTTGGCAGATTAGTTATCTCGATTTGGAACCCATTTCCAATGGATTAACGGGTCTTATTTTCTCCCAAGGAATTAGACGAAAAAAGAAGATAAAAAACATGAAAGTTGGAGCGTCAGTTCGTAAAATTTGTCAAAGATGCCGACTAGTTCGTAGACGCAGACAACTTACAGTGATTTGTCCGAATCTAAAACATAAAAAAAGACAAGGTTAATTCAAAAAAAAAATGCAATTCATTCTCAAATTGTTGTTTCCTCTCTACAAATAAATTCTCAAATATTGGTTTTTTTACTTCTGCATGGAAAGAATGGAATTGCATTCTTTCCATATTCAATCACAATAATGGATCAAAATCAATTCTATCAGGTTCAGATAGATCTAAACCAAACTCTTTTTCGATCCAAAATATTATATGGAAGAAAAAAAATTTGTATTTTCACCATTCGAACATTTATGGACTTCTTGCGACAATTGTGAAACACCCTTTTATCGTAGAAAAGTAAAAGGTTTCTATGTTCCGATAAGGGACAAGATGGAAGTGAATAATTTTCCTGCTCGTATCCATTTTTATCAAAGAGGTGCTAAACCTACAGAAACTGTTCAATATATTTCTATAATTTCTTTTAGAAAACGATATGATGCTCTCTCAAAAGTTTGCAAATGTAACAATTGTGATGATATTTCCGAAAGACTTCTGAGAGAATAACTTCGAATTCATGAAAATAAGAAATTAGAATCCATTAATAGAGCATTAATATTAATTGAAGTAATGAGCCTTTTATATTGGGAAACTCATTAGTTAAAATGCCTAACGGCATGGATTAAGCTCACACTAAGCCGTCAATTTTAAGAAGAAAACGAGATTTATTGAAGTATGCTATTTCAAAAAAAAAAATTTAAGGAACATCTCTCTAGTCATAAAACCTATTTTATGATAGGTAACAAATTGGGAAAATGAAAACATAACTTAGTTACTCTTCGCATAGGTTATTGAAAGGACTTCGGACGATTCACCAATTTATTTAATCTACTGAACTTCATTATCAGGCCTTATCTTCGTCGACGTATATTAAGAGAAAATATACTCGATTATGGGAGGGGCTCTCATTTATATATGAGATTGGAAGTACTTATTAACTATTTTATTTTTAAAAACAATGAGGTTTAAAATATTATGACCGAGGAAGAAAACAAATTTAGGAAAGACGAAACATCGAGTGAAGATGAGGATGAGGGTGAAAATAAGGATGAAAATGAAGATATAAATGAGGATGCGAATGAGGATGTGAATGAGGATGTGGATGAGAATGAAGATGAAGAAACAGAGGAATGGGATTCCGAAGACGAAACTGAGGAGGCCCTAGGTATATTCATAGGGGAGATTCAGAAAGATAAGGTGGCCCGACACTCGAGATTAATAAGGGCGATGAACGATACGAATGAGGATGCGGCCCGAGACTGGAGATTCATAAAGAGGCTTTTTCTTACGTATGAGGCTAATAATTCGTATCAAAATAATGCCTGGAAATTAATAAGGGCGACTCTTCTTGAGGATGCGAATAAATATGTGAATGGGGATATGCCCCTACACTTGAGCTTGGGATTCATAAAGAAGTTTAAGGTTAAGGATGTGGCCCAAGAATGGAAATTACTACTGGAGATTTCGATTCGCGTGATCGTTAGAAATCCCTTTTCTGATACTGCCACCCAACACTTGATATTCATCAAGGATACTTCGCTTCCTATGATCATTAGGAATAGCGATTCTGAGGATGTGGCCGAAAAGTTGACATTCATAATGAATCATTTCTTTCCTGTGATCATTAGTCATATCGATCATGGGGCTGTAGTCCTGTGTTGGAATTTAATAGCGGAGACTTATATTCCCGAAATATTGGAGATTTATAAAAAAAAAAAGAATTCAGAATCCCCATTATAAAGCTGTGATCCAACCCTTGGAATTCATAAGCCATTTAGTGATTCCCAACATCATTGAGACTATCGATTATAAACATGAGGATAGATTGTGGATATTCATAGATAGGGATAAGGCGTGGGGATTCATAATGGAGAATTATGTTAATATGTATATGAATGGGGATATGTCCCTAGAGATGGAATACTTAAAGACGGCTGTGTTTAAGGATGGGTCGAAACACTGGAAAGTACTACAGAAGATGTCGATTCCTGTGATCGTTAATAAAAATAGCGATTCTGAAGCTATTGCGAAACACTTGATATTCATCAAGGATACTTCGATTCCCATGATGATTCGGAATACCAAATCTAGGGATGTGATAGAAGCCTTGATGTTTATAAGGAAGCATTTATTTCCTGTGATCGTTAGGAATATCGATCGTCGGGCTGTGGTACTTTGTTGTGAATTAATAGCGGGGACTTACATTCCCGAAATAATTAAGAATATATCTTGTGAAGCTATGATCCTAGCTTCGAAAGATATAAAAGATGTTTTTATTCCCCAGATCATAAAGAATCTGGAATCAAAACATGGGGACGAAAGTAAAAGTAGTTGAGGTAAGTACATGGGTTGGTAGAATGCCTACTCGGACTTTCGCGAGAGATGAAATAATGTGATGGGCGAACGACGGGAATTGAACCCGCGGATGGTGGATTCACAATCCACTGCCTTGGTCCACTTGGCTACGTCCGCCCCCTATCTAGCTAAAGGATTTTCTCATTTTTGATTCATCATTAAAAAAAAGATTGGAATTTATATTTGATATATGGGAATAATCCGTTTTGTTATTCATTGAACGTAGATGGTACAAATTTGACATTTAGAGATACAATTGACTTATGACTCTAGGAATTCCGAAAGTACTGGTGAATCCTCCGGGAACCGATCAAATGATTTGGGTTGACGTTTACGAAAGCCTTTTTATGGACCGAATACTTCTGTTCTTTCACCCGTTTGAGAGCAGTGAAGCGGTTAACATTGTGACTCTCTTATTATTTCTCAATACAGACAATGATGATATTTATTTATACATAGACTCTACTGGCGGCGACATACGTGCAGGAATAACTATTTATGATACCATGAAATTTATAGTACCTGATATAAACACATATGATATAGGATTAGCGGCTTCAGTAGCTTCTATAATTTTGGCTGCGGGAACACCTGGCAAGCGGCTGGCATTCGCTCAAGCTAAGGTTATACTTCAAGCACCTGTGGTTGACCATTTTTCTGCATCTCCAGAATTCATGGTACTCGAAACGGAAGATGCATTTGCACTTAGCAACACAATGGCAGAGATTTACGCAGAAAATATAGGAAAACCTGCGAGTGATATACACGAGGATATGAGAAGAGAGAAACATATGTCTGCAACAGAAGCAAAAGAATATGGAATTATTGATTATTTAACAAAAGAAAAAAAATTTTGATAACAAAAGAAAAAAATATCTCTGAGTAATTTCGTGTAAATGAATTTCAAACTGAATCTTGGATTTCATTATCAATTCTATCAGGTTCAGATCGATCTAAACCAAAAAAATAAAACAGGGTTCATTCAAA